TAAAAGAAATAATAAAAATTTATTAATTATTATTAAATATATAATATAAAAAAAAAAAAAAAAAAATGAAATCTATGCAAAAAATTGAATAAATAAATAAATTTTTTATATTTTTTATAATTTATTATAAATTTATTTTACATGTAAATTTTAGTATAAAATTTTAATTATTTTAAAAATAATTAATTTAATATTAACAGTAATTAAAATTAAAAATTTAAGAAATTAAGATTTAGTAATATTTAAATTAATAACTAATTTTGTGCCAGCAGTTGCGGTTAAACAAAAGTTAAATTAAATTATTTCAGTTTATAATAAATAAATAAATATTAAATTAAATATTGAATTATTAAGTGAAATTTTAATTTAATTAAAATTTATTTTTAATTTATGATTTAATAAATTTTATTTTAAACTAGGATTAGATACCCTATTATTAAAAATTTAATTAAAAATACTAAAATAGTAAATAAAATATTATTGAAACTTAAATAATATGGCGGTATTTTAGTTCATTTAGAGGAATCTGTCTAATAATTGATAATCCACGAATAAATTTACTTAATTTATAATTTTGTATATCATTGTTAAAAAAATATTTTTAAATAAAAATAATATTTTAAAATTTAGAATAAAATTTAATTCAGATCAAGATGCAGATTATAATTAAGTTTAAGATGGATTACAATAAATTTATTTAAATGGAAAAAATTTTGTAAGATTTGATTGAAGGTGGATTTAAATGTAATTTTAATTAATTTATTAAAATGATTTAAAATTAAAATATGTACATATTGCCCGTCACTTTCATTTAAAAATTGAAATAAGTCGTAACAAAGTAGAGGTACTGGAAAGTGTTTCTAGAATGAACAAATTAGAGCTTGTTAAGTATTTCATTTACATTGAAAAGAAATTAAAATAATTAATTAATTTGAGGGGGAAAATTAATAAAATATAAATAATAAAAAAATTTTTAATATTGGGGGATATTGAAGTATTTTTTTAAAAAAAAATAAATTATTTTATAGTTAAATAGTATTGAAAAAGAAATTTGAAATAAGTGAAAATAAATTAAAAAAAAAGTAATTTTAATTTAATGTATCTTGTGTATCAGAGTTTATTAAAAAATATTTTTTAATAAGAAAAATCTCGAATTTAAAAGAGTTAATTAATTATAAAAGTTAATGTGGAAAAATTATTTTAAATAATTAATTTGAAATGAAATGTTAATCGTTTTTAAATATATCTAGTTATTTTAGAAAAAAATTTAATTTAAAATTTAAAAWATTTTATTATTAATTATAATTAATAATAAAATATTTAAAATTAAATATATTAAGGGATAAGCTTTAATATAAAAATTTATAATAATTTTAATTAAAATATAAAAATTTTAAAATTTATATTGTTTAAAAATTATAATTTATTATAAAAAATTTTATAAATAATAAAATTTAATTTAAAATTTAATTTTATATAAAATAATAATTTAAAATAAAATAAAATTAAAAATAATGATAAAATTAGTATATTAAAATAAAAATGAAATTTAATTAAAAAAAATTAAATTAAAGGAATTCGGCAAAAATTTATATTCACTTGTTTATCAAAAACATGTCTTTTAGAAAATAATTTAAAGTCTAATCTGCCCACTGATATTATATTAAAGGGCTGCAGTATATTGACTGTACAAAGGTAGCATAATCAATAGTCTTTTAATTGAAGACTTGTATAAAAGATTTGATGAGATATAAGCTGTCTCTAATTTATGAATAAAATTTAATTTTTTAGTTAAAAAGCTAAAATAAATTTAAAAGACGAGAAGACCCTATAGAGTTTTATATTATAACATTTATTTAAGATTAATTATATAAATAAAAATTAAAAATAAAAATAATATTTTATTGGGGTGATAGAAAAATTTATTTAACTTTTTTTAAAAATTTAACATAAATAAGTGAATAATTGATCCATTTTTTATGATTAAAAGAAAAAATTACCTTAGGGATAACAGCGTAATATTTTTTTCTAGTACAAATAGAAAAAAAAGTTTGCGACCTCGATGTTGGATTAAGATAAAATTTAAATGCAAAAGTTTAAAATTTTGATCTGTTCGATCATTAAAATCTTACATGATCTGAGTTCAAACCGGTGTAAGCCAGGTTGGTTTCTATCTTTAAAATAATAAAATATTTTAGTACGAAAGGATCAAATATTTTTAATAATTAAAATTTAATGAATATTAATAATATGATTATATACTATTTTGACAGAAAAAATGTGATGATTTTAGAAGTCATRAATATATAATTAAATTATATAAATAGTATATGATAATATGAGATTTATATAATATTTTTGTTGGTATTTTAATTTTATTAATTGGGGTTTTAATTGGAGTTGCTTTTTTAACATTATTGGAGCGGAAAGTTTTAGGTTATATTCAAATTCGGAAAGGTCCYAATAAAATAGGRATATTGGGRATTTTACAACCTTTTTGTGATGCAATTAAGTTATTTTCTAAAGAACAAGYTTATTTAAATTATTCAAATTATTTTTCTTTTTATTTTTCTCCTATTGTAAGATTTTCATTATCTTTAATGATTTGAATAACAATTCCTTATATTTTTAATATARTAGTTTTTAATTTAGGGYTATTATTTTTTTTATGTTGTACAAGAATTGGRGTTTATACATTATTAATTGCTGGATGATCTTCTAATAGAAATTATTCTTTATTAGGGGGTTTACGTGCTGTGGCTCAAACAATTTCTTATGAAGTAAGATTATCTTTAATTTTAATATCTAGTATTATTTTAATTATAGATTTTAATATAATTAAATTTAGAGAATATCAATATTTAATTTGATTAATAATAATAATAATTCCTTTAAGAATATGTTTTTTATCTTCGTTAATAGCTGAAACAAATCGTACTCCATTTGATTTTGCTGAAGGGGAAAGAGAATTAGTTTCAGGGTTTAATATTGAGTATAGAAGAGGGGGATTTGCTTTAATTTTTTTAGCTGAGTATTCTAGTATTTTATTTATAAGATTATTATTTGTAATTGTTTACATAGGAGGTTATGATTTAAATTTAATATTTTATTTAAAATTAGTATTTATTTCTTTTTTTTTTATTTGAGTTCGGGGAACATTACCTCGTTATCGGTATGATAAATTAATATATTTATGTTGAAAAAGATATTTACCTTTATCATTAAATTATTTATTATTTTTTATAGGRGTAAAAATAATTTTAATATATAAAATAAATTTAGTATAAATTAATAGAATATTTATTCTTTCTTAAGTTTTCAAAACAAATGCTTATTACAAGCTCATTAATTAAAATTATTAATTAAAATTATTAATTAAAAATTAATTTATCTCAGAATTTATTTAAAATTGGATTAATAATAAAATAAGAAAAATAAATTAATGTTAAAATTTGACCTGTAATAATATATGGGGCTTCGACAGATCGAGCTCCGATTCAGGTTAATAAAATAATTGTTGTAATTAAAGATCAAAATAAAATTTGGTTTAAGGGATAAAATTGAATACCTTGAATTTTTTTATTAAATGTAAAAGGTAAAATAATTAAAATTAAAATGGATATTACTAAAGCAATTACACCCCCTAATTTATTAGGGATAGATCGAAGAATAGCATAAGCAAATAAAAAATATCATTCAGGTTGAATATGAATAGGGGTAACTAATGGATTAGCTGGAATAAAATTATCTGGATCTCCGAGTAGATATGGATTAATTAAAGAAAGAAAAGTTAAAATTGAAATTAAGATAATAAATCCAATTAAATCCTTAAATGTAAAAAATGGGTGGAAAGGAATTTTATCTAAATTTCTATTAATACCTAATGGGTTATTTGATCCAGTTTGATGGAGAAATAATAAATGAATTATAGTTAATATAAGAATAATAAAAGGGAATAGAAAGTGGAATGTGTAAAATCGGGTTAATGTAGCATTATCAACTGCAAATCCCCCTCAAATTCAATTTACGAGCATAGTTCCTAAATAGGGGATTGCCGATAAAAGATTAGTAATGACTGTTGCTCCTCAAAAGGATATTTGTCCTCAAGGGAGAACATATCCTATAAAAGCTGTAGCTATTAATAAAAATAAAATAATAACTCCAATTATTCAAGTAAATTTTAAATTAAATGATTCATAATAAATTCCTCGTCCAATATGAAAATAAATACAGATAAAAAAGAAAGATGCTCCATTAGCATGTAAAGTTCGAATTAATCAACCATAATTAACATTTCGGCAAATATAATTTACTCTAAAAAAAGCTAAATCTACATTAGCTGTATAATATATAGTTAAAAATAAACCAGTTAAAATTTGAGTTATTAAACATAAAGCTAATAAGGATCCAAAATTTCATCAAGATGAAATATTAGAAGGTGTAGGAAGATCTACTAATGATCCATTAATAATTTTAATTACTGGATGAGTTTTACGAATAGCTTTAAATATATTTATCATTAGTTATTAAATGATCGTAAAGGACCAAAAAAAATATTAGTAATTTTTACAATTGCAATTAATGTAATAAATAAATAAATAATTATTATAATTATTATTCAAAAATTTTGATTATTATATAATTTAGTTAAATTAAAATTATATTCATTATTAAAAAATAAAGTTGAATTAAATAAATTAATTATTTCATCATTTAAGAAAAAATTTATTCAGTTTAAATTATTTTTAAAAAAAATTCTAAAAAATATAATAAATAAAATATAAATAAATGAAAATTTTATAATAAGTTGAATTTTAAATAATTCATTTGAAGCTACTCTTGAAACATAAATAAATAGTACTAATAATCCCCCTAAAAAAACTAAAAAAAGAATATAAGAAAATCAATAAGTATTAATTAATATTCCTGAAATTAAACAAGTAATAAGAGTTTGGATTAAAATTAATAATCCTATTGCAAGAGGATGATTAATAAAATATAAAAAAATTGAAATAGAAATTAAAAGAATAGATAAAAATATTTTTAAAATATCAAAGAATAGTTTATAAAAATAATAATTTTGGAGATTATAGATAAAGAAGATCTTTTTCTTTGAAGTTTTTAAAGAAAATTCTTATTTTTGATTTACAAGACCAAAGTTTTTTTTAAACTATAAAAACTTATTTATTTACTTACTTAACTAATGTTAAATATAAGATTAATCATTATTATTATATTTATGTTAGGAAATATGATTTTTGTTTCTAAACATAAACATTTATTAATTGTTTTAATAAGATTAGAATTTATAGTATTAAGAATTTTTTTTTTAATGTTATTATATTTAATAATAATTAATTATAATTTATATATATTAATAGTATTTTTAGTTTTTTCTGTATGTGAGGGGGCTTTAGGTTTATCAATTTTAGTTTCTATAATTCGAACTCATGGTAATGATTATTTTCAAAGTTTTAATTTAATTTAATGATAAAATTTTTATTAATAATAATTTTTATAATTCCATTATGTTTTAAAAAAAATATATTTTGATTGGTTCAAATATTATTAATATTAATAATATTTATATTTATGAATTTAACTATTAATATTATAAGTTTTTGTAATTTAAGATATATACTAGGTTATGATATAATTTCTTATGGTTTAATTTTATTAAGAATTTGAATTAGAAGATTAATAATTATAGCAAGAGAAAGCTTATATAAAAGTAATTTTTATTCTAATTTATTTTTATTTAATATTATTTTTTTAATAATAATATTATATTTAACTTTTAGAGTAATAAATTTATTTATATTTTATTTATTTTTTGAGAGAAGATTAATTCCAACTTTAATATTGATTATCGGTTGAGGTTATCAACCTGAACGGATTCAAGCAGGAATATATTTATTATTTTATACTTTATTTGCTTCTTTACCTTTATTAATGGGAATTTTTTATTTATATAAAAATATGAATTTTATAATAATTTATTTTTTAAAATTTTATGATTATAATTTATTAATATTGTATTTATGTTTATTAATAGCATTTTTAGTAAAAATGCCAATATATTTTGTTCATTTATGACTTCCTAAAGCTCATGTAGAGGCTCCTATTTCTGGTTCTATAATTTTAGCTGCGATTATATTAAAATTGGGGGGATATGGCTTATTGCGTGTAATAATTACTTTACAGGAAATTAATTTAAAAATAAGATTTATTTGAATAGTGATTAGATTAATTGGAGGTTTTTATATTAGATTAAAATGTTTTTGTCAAATTGATATAAAATCTTTAATTGCTTATTCTTCTGTTGCTCATATAAGAGTTGTAATTGGGGGTATTATAACTATAAATTATTGAGGTTATATAGGTTCTTATATTTTAATAATTGGACATGGATTATGTTCTTCTGGAATATTTTGTTTATCTAATATAAATTATGAACGATTAAATAGTCGAAGATTATTTATTAATAAGGGTATAATAAATTTTATACCTTCTATAAGATTATGATGATTTTTATTAATATCTTCTAATATAGCAGCCCCCCCTTCATTAAACTTAATGGGGGAAATTAGTTTAATTAATAGATTAGTCAGATGATCTTGATTAAGAATAATTATATTAATATGTATTTCATTTTTTAGAGCTGGCTATAGATTATATTTATATTCTTATACTCAACATGGAAAATATAATATGGGAATTTATAGATTTTATACAGGTACATCACGAGAATATTTAATATTAATACTTCATTGATTACCTTTAAATATTTTAATTATAAAAATTGATTATAGAATAATTTGATTTTACTTAAATAATTTAATTAAAATATTGATTTGTGGAATCAAAAATATGAATTTTCATTTTAAGTCATTAATAAATTTTCTATTTGTTTCATTAGATTTTTTTTTTTATTTTTTTTTATATTAATTAATTTTTTTATAATAATTTATTTTATTATAAATAATATAATTATTTTTTTAGAGTGAGAAATTATTTCTTTTAATTCTGTTAATATTGTATTTTCAATTTTATTAGATTGAATATCTTTATTATTTATAATATTTGTATCTTTAATTTCTTCTTCTGTAATTTTTTATAGAAAAAGATATATGAGATCTGAATTAAATTTAAATCGGTTTATTATTTTAGTTTTATTATTTGTATTTTCAATGATTTTATTAATTATTAGTCCAAATATAATTAGAATTTTTTTAGGGTGAGATGGATTAGGTTTAGTCTCTTATTGTTTAGTAATTTATTATCAAAATATTAAATCTTATAATGCTGGGATATTAACAGCTTTATCAAATCGTATTGGTGATGTAATAATTTTAATATTAGTTTCTTGAATATTAAATTATGGAAGATGAAATTATATTTTTTATTTAAATTTTATGGGAAATGATTTTTCTATAAAAATTATTAGATTATTAGTAATTATTGCTGCTATAACAAAAAGAGCTCAAATTCCTTTTAGATCTTGATTACCTGCTGCAATAGCAGCTCCTACTCCAGTTTCTGCTTTAGTTCATTCCTCAACATTAGTAACAGCTGGAGTTTATTTATTAATTCGGTTTAATAATGTTTTAGTTGAAATATTTTTTTTAAAATTTTTATTATTATTTTCTGGGTTAACTATAATAATAGCGGGAATTTGTGCAAATTATGAATTTGATTTAAAAAAAATTATTGCTTTATCTACTTTAAGACAATTAGGATTAATAATAAGAATTTTAAGAATAGGATTTTATGATTTAGCTTTTTTTCATTTATTAACTCATGCTATATTTAAAGCTTTATTATTTATATGTGCTGGGGTAATTATTCATATAATAAATAATAATCAAGATATTCGAATAATAGGGGGGATTAGATTTTATGTTCCTTTAACTTCTTTATGTATAAATATTTCAAATTTAGCTTTATGTGGAATTCCTTTTTTAGCTGGATTTTATTCAAAAGATATAATTTTAGAAATGGTAAGAATAAGTAATTTAAATTTATTAATTTTTTATTTGTATTATTTTTCAACAGGTTTAACAATATTTTATACTATTCGATTATTAATATATTTAATAATTAATGATTATAATTTATTATCTATTTATAATTTATATGATGAAGATTATACAATATTAAAAAGTATATTTGTATTATTATTTATGAGATTAATTTCTGGGAGATTTTTAAGTTGATTAATTTTTTATTATCCTTATATAATTTATTTGCCAATTTCTTTAAAAATAATAGTAATTTATGTAAGAATTATTGGGATATTGATAGGTTTATTAATTAGAAATATAAATATTTATTCTTTAAATAAATTTTTAATATTTTATAATTTAAGAGGATTTTTAACTGTAATATGATTTTTACCAAATTTATCTACTTATGGTTTAAATTATTATTTTTTAAAATATGGTCAAATTTTAAGAAAAAATATTGATATGGGATGAAGAGAAATTTATAGAGGACAAGGAATGTTTAAAATTATTAAGTTTTATTCTTCAATTAATATAATTTATCAAATAAATAATTTTAAAATTTATTTATTTAGATTTATTTTATGAATAATAATTTTTATTATTTTAATTATAATTTATTTAAATAGCTTAAAAAGAGTATAATATTGAAGATATTAGGGTGATTATATAATCTTTAAATATTTATAAAAAAAATTTTTTTATTTTTACAATGAAAATGTAAAGTTTTATTTAAACTATATAAATAGAAATATTAATGATTTTATTCACTATAAATTAAGTTAGCAGCTTAATTGTTATATATTTCTAATTGGAATTTTATATTCAATTTTATCATTAACAGTGATATACCTCTTTTTGGTTTCAATTAATAATTATTAATAAATAAGGAGTTATTAACTCTATCTTTTAAGTCGAAATTAAATGCAAATTTGCTTCTTATTTAAGATAAATTGAAAATTCAATATTATTTGAATGCAAATCAAATGTTTTATTAATTAAACTATAATCCTTAATTTGTTCAATTTAATATGTTTTGATTTCATTCATGGTAAAGACCTATTAATAAAATAATAATAAAAAAAAAATTAATTTTAAATCAGGTAATGAAATTAACTCTAAAGAAAGTTGGAATTATAGGAAAAATTAAAGCAATTTCTACATCAAAAATTAAAAAAATTACTGTAATTAAAAAGAAATGAAGAGAAAATGGAATACGTGAAAGTGATTTAGGGTCAAATCCACATTCAAATGGGGAACATTTTTCTCGATCTAGGAAAGATTTTTTTGAGATAATAAATGAAATTGTTATAAAAATATTAGCAATAATAATTATAATTAATGATATTATTATTATTAAATTAATTATTTATATTAATAAAAATTAAACTTTTTGATTGGAAGTCAAATATACTAAATATATTATATAAATAGTTAATTTCCTCATCAATAAATAGAAATGTAAAGAAATAATCATACTACATCAACAAAATGTCAATATCAAGCAGCTGCTTCAAATCCAAAATGATGAGAATTAGAAAAATGATTATTAATATGACGAATTAAACAAGTTAAAAGAAAAATAGTTCCGATAATAACATGAAGACCGTGAAATCCTGTTGCTATAAAAAAGGTAGAACCATAAACTCTATCTGCAATTGTAAAAGGAGCTTCAATGTATTCATAAGCTTGAAGAATAGTAAAATAAATTCCTAATAATACAGTAATTGAAAGACTTTGTAAAGTTTGAGTGAAATTATTTTCTATTAGGGCATGATGGGCTCATGTAACTGTAATTCCTGAGGTAATTAGGATAATAGTATTTAATAAAGGAATTTGAAATGGATTAAAGGGCACAATTCTTATAGGGGGTCATATAGATCCAATTTCAATATTAGGAGATAAACTACTATGAAAAAATGCTCAGAAAAAAGAAATAAAAAAAAAAATTTCTGAAACAATAAATAAAATTATACCTCATCGAAGACCTTTGGTAACTAAAATTGTGTGTATACCTTGGTATGTTCCTTCACGGCAAATATCACGTCATCATTGATATATTGTTAATAAAACAATAATATAACCTAAAATAAGTAAATTTAAATTGAAATTATGAAATCATTTTACTATTCCAGTTACTAAAGTTATTACTCCGATAGCTCCAGTTAAAGGTCAAGGTCTATAATCTACTAAATGAAATGGATGATTATGATTAAGAGTCATTATAAATTAATTAATTTCACTAGAATAAAGAGTACTTAAAATAGTAATAACATAAGATTGAATTACTGCAACTGCAGATTCTAAAATTAATAAAAGAATTTGAATAAAAATTAAAATAATTAGTAAATAATTAGGTATATTTGTTCCGGTATTACTTAATAAAGTTAATAATAAATGACCTGCAATTATATTAGCTGTTAATCGAACAGCTAAAGTTCCTGGACGAATAATATTTCTAATTGTTTCAATTAAAACTATAAATGGTATTAAAATAGTAGGGGTTCCTTGAGGAATTATATGAATAAATATGTGTTGAGTATTATTAATTCATCCATAAATTATGAATCTTAATCATAAAGTTAAAGAAAGAGATAAAGAAATATTTAAATGACTTGTACTTGTGAAAATATATGGAAATAATCCTAAAAAATTATTAAATAAAATAAAAAAAAATAATGAAATAAAAATAAAAGTTGATCCATTATAACTATTTGGTCCTAAAAGAGTTTTAAATTCTTCATGTAATTTTGATGAAATAAAATTTCATAAAATAAAATGACGATTAGGAATTAATCAAAAAGAGTAAGGAATAAATATTAATCCAATAAAAGTTCTAATTCAATTAATTGATAAATTAAAAATATTAGTTGAAGGATCAAAAATAGAGAATAAATTATTTATCATTTTCAAGAGAAATTATTTTTTATTAATTTTTTATTAGAAATATTAAAATTAATATTTTTATAATTAAAAATAAAATAATTTATAATATTAAAAATAATAAAAATTGAAATAAAAAAAATAAAAGAAAAAATTCAATTAATGGGTATTATTTGAGGGATAAAAGAATATTACTAAAGTAATAATTTAAATTTGACATATTTATGTTATAAATTAACTAATTCTTTCATTAGAAGTAATTGCTAATTTACTATTAAATGGTTTAAGAGACCAGTACTTGCTTTCAGTCATCTAATGACGAATAATTATTAATTCAATTAATAAAGTTTTTAATTGAAATTCTTTCAATTACAATAGGTATAAAACTATGATTTGCCCCACAAATTTCAGAACATTGACCGTAAAAAATACCAGGTCGATTAATAAAAAATCTTGTTTGATTTAATCGACCAGGATTAGCATCAACTTTTACTCTTAAAGAGGGAATAGTTCATGAGTGAATAACATCAGTTGCTGTAATTAAAATACGAATTTGATTATTTATAGGTAAAATAATTCGATTATCAACATCTAATAGTCGAAAATTAGATAAATTATCAGTTGATTGAATTATATAGGAGTCAAATTCAATATTATTAAAATCTGAATATTCATAACTTCAATATCATTGATGGCCAATAGATTTTAAAGTAATTAAAGGATTATTTAATTCATCTAAAAGATATAATAATCGTAGAGAAGGTAAAGCAATAAAAATAAGAGTAATTGCTGGTAAAATAGTTCAAATTAATTCAATTATTTGTTCTTCTAAAAGAAATCGATTAATATATTTATTAAAAAATAATTGAATTATTAAGTAAGAAACTAAAATTGTAATTATAATTAAAATAATTAAAGTATGATCATGAAAAAAAATAATTTGTTCTATTAATGGAGAAGCTCTATTTTGATAATTAAGATTAGATCATGTTGCCATATTCTAAAAAAAGGATAATCCTTTATAAATGGGGTTTAAATCCATTACATATAATCTGCCATATTAGAAATTACTTAAAATAGGTAATTCATTATATGAATGTTCAGCAGGAGGTAAATTTTGATATCATTCAATAGATGAAGATATATTTAATGAGAAAAGAATTAAACGTTGATTAATTATTGATTCTCAAATAATAAGTACTATTATAATTATAGAAAATAAAGAAATATATGATCCAAATGATGAAATAATATTTCATGAAATAAAACTATCTGGATAATCTGAATAACGTCGAGGCATACCAGCTAATCCTAAAAAATGTTGGGGGAAAAAAGTTAGATTAACTCCAATAAATATTGAAATAAATTGAATTTTTAATAAGTAAGGATTTATAGTTAATCCTGTAAATAAAGGATATCAATGAATAAATCCCCCGAAAATAGCAAATACAGCTCCTATTGATAAAACATAATGAAAATGTGCTACTACATAGTAAGTATCATGAAGAGTAATATCAATTGAAGAATTAGCTAATACAACTCCTGTTAATCCTCCAACTGTAAATAAGAAAATGAATCCTAAACCTCATAATATAGAGGGACTATAATTAATTTGAGTTCCATGAAGGGTGGCTAATCAACTAAAAATTTTAATTCCTGTTGGTACTGCAATAATTATAGTAGCTGAGGTAAAATAAGCTCGGGTATCAATATCTATACCTACAGTAAATATATGATGAGCTCAAACAATAAATCCTAATAATCCAATTGCTATTATAGCATAAATTATTCCTAAATATCCGAAAGTTTCCTTTTTACCACTTTCTTGAGAGATTATATGAGAAATTATACCAAATCCAGGTAAAATTAAAATATAAACTTCTGGATGACCAAAAAATCAAAATAGATGTTGGTAAAGAATTGGATCTCCTCCTCCAGCAGGATCAAAAAATGATGTATTTAAATTACGATCAGTTAATAATATAGTAATAGCTCCAGCTAGAACTGGTAAAGATAATAATAAAAGAAGAGCTGTAATTCCAACTGATCATACAAATAAAGGTATTTGATCAAAAGATATATTGCTAATTCGTATATTAATAATAGTTGTAATAAAATTAATAGCTCCTAAAATTGATGAAATACCTGCTAAATGTAAGGAAAAAATAGCTAAATCAACAGAAGAACCTCCATGGGCAATATTAGATGAAAGTGGGGGATAAACTGTTCATCCTGTTCCTGCTCCATTTTCAACAATTCTACTAGAAATTAAAAGAATTAAAGATGGGGGAAGAAGTCAAAATCTCATATTATTTATACGAGGAAATGCTATATCTGGAGCTCCTAGTATTAAAGGAACTAATCAATTACCAAATCCTCCAATTATAATAGGTATAACTATAAAAAAAATTATAATAAAAGCATGAGCTGTTACAATAGTATTATAAATTTGGTCATCTCCAATTAAAGAACCAGGATTTCCTAATTCAGTTCGAATTAATAAACTTAAAGATGTTCCTACTATACCTGCTCAAATACCAAAAATAAAATATAAAGTTCCAATATCCTTATGATTCGTAGAAAAAAGTCATTTTCGCTAAATAAAATAAAATGGCTGAGATATAAGCGATAAATTGTAAATTTATTAACGAGAAATATTCTCTTTTATTAAATAAGAAGTCTTATATTCAAGTAATGATATAAAATTGCAAATTTTAAGGTGTAATTAATACTAAGGCTTAAAGAAATTTCTTTATAAATAATTTTGAAGATTATTAGTTTATATTTAACTTAAAACCTTAAAAAAAAAAAGTTCTAATAATTATACCTAATAAAGAAATAAAATTAAAAAAATAAATAAAAATTAAAGAATTATTTTTAATGAAAATTTTAAATCATTTTAATTTAAAAGAAAAAAATAATAAAGAAGAATAAATAATACGAATATAAACAAATAGTAAAATTAAGCTTGATATAACAAATACAAAAGAAATAATAAAAAAATTATTATTTAGTAAATAATTAATAACAAGTCATTTAGGAAAAAATCCTAAAAAAGGGGGTAAACCTCCTAAAGAAAGAAAATTAATTATAATTGAAATTTTAATTAAAAAATTTATATTAAAAAAAAATAGTTGATTAATAAAAAAAGTATTAATAATATAAAATAGAAAACATATAATAAATGTAAAAATTGAATAAAAAATAAAATAAATAAATCATAAATTTTCACTAATAATTATGGATGAAATTATTCACCCTAAATTATTAATTGAAGAAAAAGCTATTAATTTTCGTAATGAAGTTTGATTAAAACTACCAATAGCTCCAATTAATACATTAAAAATTATAATAAAATATAAAAAATTTAAATTAAAATAATAAGATAATAAAATTATGGGGGTAATTTTTTGTCATGTTATTAAAATAAAACAATTAAATCATGAAAGACCTTCTATAATATTGGGAAATCAAAAATGAAAGGGAATTGATCCTATTTTTATAAGTAGTGATGAATTAATTATAATTGAAAAAAAATTATTAAAAAAAAAATTTTTTATTAAAAATAATCTCAATAAAATTGAAAATAAAAAATTAATTGAAGCAATTGATTGAGTTAAGAAATACTTAAGAGAAGCTTCTGAATTTAAAAGATTATTATAGGTTGAAATAAGGGGGATAAATCTTAATAAATTAATCTCTAATCCAATTCAACATCCTAATCATGAATTAGCAGATACAGAAATTAAAGTTCTAAAAAATAAAATAAATAAAAAAAATATTTTATTAGAATTGGTTATTAAAAGAATAAAAAATAAGAATTTAAATCTGAAATGAAATTTATTCATATTATAAAAATTATATTTTAGTGTAAGATGCACAATAATTTTTGAAGTTATTAGATATAGTTTAATTCTATAAAATATAATAAAGGTAAAAAAAATTACATAATTTATCCTATCAGAATAATCCTTTTAATCAGGCACTTTATTAATTTAAAAAAAAGGGATTTCCTTTATATTTGAGGTATGAACCCAAAAGCTTTCTTTAGCTTATTTTTAATTAAATTATTTATATAAAATTTATTAATTATGGTTTAATAAATTTTATTCAAACAATAATAATATAAATTAATTAATTAAAATTAATATTTAATTATAAAAAATAAAATATAGATTTTATATTAACTTATAAATAACCATATTTATTTAGGTAAATTAAATATTTATAATATAAAAATATTATTAATAAATTAAATTTTTAATTTATTAATATTATATATATATAWAWTATAATTAATTATTATACTAATTTTCAATATTATTTATTTTTAATGAGTTCCCTGGTATCCAAAATGCAATACTAAAAAATAAAAAAATATTTACATGTTTCATAGTTAAATAAGTTAATTAAAAGGATAAGTAAGTAATAAACAAATCATCAAAATACGCAACTATAGCTGAGCTCAATAAAAATTTGACTTCAATAATTAAATTGCTCCTGAAATAAAGTTATTGCCCGTATAAAATTCATATGTTAATCGAGTTAAAAT